AATAAACAACTCGCACACACTCCCTTTCCAAAAAAGATCAATACTCCAATCACTACACTTAGATTTATTGGATTTGTTGCTAAAATATCGGTATTAAACCCGAAACTCCCGGCGAATGGCCAGTGGCCCAAAGACAGGAAAGAATCAGTTACATTTTTCATATGATCTCCTCTTATAGATAGACTAAAAAATCGAACAGAATTCTTTTTATATCACTTTGTATCACTTTGCCCCCTTTCTGTTATAGATGAACATATCTTGCTTGGGTAATGATTCTTATGACGCAACTAATCAAGAGGATAATCGAGAGGCTAATCATTCTTATTTTCCCACTTATTCCTATTTATAAATCGACTTTAGAATCTCTTCAATTTTAGAAGAAATTTTGAATGACCTGCTTTGTTGCAACCCGTCCTAAAAAGGGCCCTCTTGGACTACGAAGGGGAAGGCTGAAAGCGAGTCGGCATGCTAATTCCTCATCCGCAACTCAGCCCTTCCCGTGGATTATTTTCTCAACGAATGAGTAATTGTAAGAATGAAATCTTGAGAGAATTCGAAACAGCAAATCAGAAGCAAAAGGCAATCAAAAATGAAAAAAAAAAATTTTTCATATTTCTAAGATTAAACAAAAGGATTCGCAAATAAAAGTGCTAATGCGACAACCAGGCCATAAATTGTTAAAGCTTCCATAAAAGCTAGACTAAGCAACAAAGTACCTCGTATTTTCCCCTCCGCCTCGGGCTGTCGTGCGATACCTTCTACAGCTTGGCCCGCAGCAGTACCTTGACCAACTCCAGGTCCAATAGAAGCAAGCCCTACAGCCAATCCAGCAGCAATAACGGAAGCGGCAGAAATCAGTGGATTCATGATAAGTTCCTCGTCCCAAAAAAAGAAATGGTTAATGATACACCCAACCAATGAATTCTGATTTTATTCTTCCATTGCTACGATTCATCTAGTGGAAATAACTCCGAGCTTCGAATAGGAGAATCTACGCATAAATTCATATTCGGCGGTCAAATTAGATAGATCTTTAATTCATATCGAACTAGCTAATATAACATATACACCTATTTCGTTCATAATGGAAACCAACGCTTCATCCATCTTAGAGCCAATCAATCGGATTTGATAATCATTCGTCGAAACAGTTACAAGAGGTGACTTAGCGCCATTCAATTCACTATATTCCCCTCTCCGAACCAGTCCATTTTTTAGAAATTCCTTTTTGTAAATTCTTCTTTCCCTCTCGTTATCATTATCCTGCATGGATATAATCTAAAAGGAACATTGATTCGACCGACTCATTGCAGAAAAAGTAATTGATCAAAGTTCAGTCAATTGAGTATTGATTCAAAATTGTTTCGCGAATCATTGACTAAAATCAACTGAAAAGGAAATCATTCTAGAGAACATTCCCCCCTTTTCTTTCATCCCACGCGGGAAACATATACCCCAAGAATTCTTCGTCAAATTATGACTTCTCACTTTGACTATTGGGATTGGTCAACCCATAGACAAAATATTCAAAACTATTCATTGAAGCGCGATATAGATAGAAGTGGCCCAAAGGGGAATTTTTGGCAAAAGATCTTTTAGATCTCTTTCCTTTTTTTTACAATTCTTTGCTTCCATCGCGCAATCTTTTTTGCTATTACTAGCAAAGCGGATATCGTCTAGTTCTAGATCTTGTTTTTTCGACGTCGATTATTTTGAACCGCGCAGATCTTGCCTTAGGCGAAGCTAAAACAAGACTATTTCGAAAACTAGTTAATGGTGGCCCTCCATGGATTCACCTATATAAGCCGCGGCTAAAGTTGCAAAAATAAGAGCTTGAATACCACTTGTAAATAATCCAAGGAACATCACAGGGATCGGAACCACTGAAGGTACTAACGAAACAAGAACAACAACTACTAATTCATCAGCTAATATATTTCCAAACAGACGAAAACTAAGTGATAAGGGCTTTGTGAAATCTTCTAAGATGTTAATAGGTAAAAGAATTGGAGTTGGTTGAATATATTTCCCGAAATAAGATAAACCCTTTTTGGTAAGACCCGCATAGAAATATGCCACTGACGTCAGTAAAGCCAAAGCAACAGTAGTATTTATATCATTCGTAGGTGCGGCTAACTCTCCGTGAGGTAATTCTATGATTTTCCACGGTAAAAGAGCGCCCGACCAATTCGAAACAAAAATAAAGAGAAACATAGTGCCAATAAAAGGAACCCAAGGACCATATTCTTCGCCAATTTGAGTTTTACTTACATCTCGAATGAATTCAAGGACATATTCGAAGAAATTCTGAACGCCGGTCGGAATGGTTTGGGGTTTCCGAACAGCTAGCGCGGCGGAACCTAATAAGATAGCAATTACAACCCAAGAAGTAATAAGTACTTGGCCGTGAACTTGGAAACCCCCGATTTTCCAATAGAAATGTTGGCCTACTTCCACACCGGATATATCGTATAACCCTTTTAGTAGGTTGGTGGAACAT